GCTATTTGTTTACATCCATTAGTTCGTAAGGGATTCAATGCAGACTTTGATGGGGATCAAATGGCTGTTCATGTACCTTTATCTTTGGAAGCTCAAGCAGAGGCTCGTTTACTTATGTTTTCTCATATGAATCTCTTGTCTCCAGCTATTGGAGAGCCCATTTCCGTACCAACTCAAGATATGCTTATTGGACTCTATGTATTAACGATCGGGAATCGTCGAGGTATTTGTTCAAATCGGTATAATCCATGCAATCGAAGAAACTTTCAAAATAAAACAGTTGACAATAAGTATACTAAAGAGAAAGAACCTTATTTTTGTAGTTCTTATGATGCACTTGGAGCTTATCGGCAGAAACGAATCAATTTAGATAGTCCTTTGTGGCTCCGGTGGCGACTCGATCAGCGCGCCATTGCCTCAATAGAAGTTCCCATCGAAGTTCAATATGAATCTTCGGGTACCTATCATGAGATTTATGAGCACTATCTAATAGTAAGAAATGTAAAAAAAGAAATCCTTTGTATATACATTCGAACCACCCTTGGTCATATTTCTTTTTATCGAGAAATAGAAGAAGCCATACAGGGATTTTGTCGGGCCTACTCATACGCTACCTAAACTAAGTAATTATGTGATATCGTGGGAATTCGGTTCTCTACGGTTCAATCGGTATCATAATTTACGAATTTCTATGTGAATCAAGATCGAGGAAAGGAAGTCTTCAAATCACTGACTCAAACCCATTGTCGAATACTACTCAGCGGAATATGGAGGTACTTATGGCAGAACGGGCCGATTTGGTATTTCACAATAAAGTGATAGATTCAACTGCCATGAAACGACTTATTAGCAGATTAATAGATCATTTCGGAATGGCATATACATCGCACATCCTGGATCAAGTAAAGACTCTGGGTTTCCAGCAAGCCACTGCTACATCCATTTCATTAGGAATTGATGATCTTCTAACAATACCCTCTAAGGGATGGATAGTCCAAGATGTTGAACAACAAAATTTGCTTTTAGAAAAGCACCATCATTATGGGAATGTACACGCGGTAGAGAAATTGCGTCAATCCATTGAGATATGGTATGTTACAAGTGAATATTTGAGACAAGAAATGCATCCTAATTTTAGGATGACTGATCCTTCTAATCCAGTCCATATAATGTCCTTTTCGGGGGCTAGAGGAAATGCATCTCAGGTACATCAATTGGTAGGTATGAGAGGATTAATGTCGGACCCCCAAGGACAAATGATTGATTTACCCATTCAAAGCAATTTACGCGAAGGACTTTCTTTAACGGAATATATCATTTCCTGCTACGGAGCCCGCAAAGGAGTTGTGGATACTGCTGTACGAACATCAGATGCTGGATACCTCACGCGTCGACTTGTTGAAGTAGTTCAACACATTGTTGTGCGTAGAACGGATTGTGGAACTATCCGAGGTATTTCTGTGAGTTCTCGAAATGGGATGACGGAACGAATTTTGATCCAAACACTAATTGGTCGTGTATTAGCAGACGATATATATATAGGTCTACGATGCATTGCTGCTCGAAATCAAGATCTTGGGATTGAACTTGTCAATCGATTCATAACCTTTCGAGCACAATCAATATATATTCGAACCCCCTTTATTTGCAGGAGCACATCTTGGATCTGTCGATTATGTTATGGTCGGAGTCCCGCTCATGGCGATTTGGTCGAATTGGGAGAAGCTGTAGGTATTATTGCGGGTCAATCAATTGGGGAACCAGGGACTCAACTAACATTAAGAACTTTTCATACCGGCGGGGTATTCACAGGCGGTACTGCAGAACATGTACGAGCCCCCTTTAATGGAAAAATAAACTTCAATGAGGATTTGGTTCATCCCACACGTACACGTCATGGATATCCTGCTTTTCTATGTTATATAGACCTGTGTGTAACTATTGAGAGTCGGGATATTCTACATAATGTCAATATTCCACCAAAAAGTTTTCTTTTTGTTCAAAATGATCAATATGTAGAATCAGAACAAGCGATTGCCGAGATTCGTGCTGGAAAATCCACTTTCCAGTTTAAAGAAAGGGTTCGAAAACATATTTATTCTGATTCAGGGGGAGAAATGCACTGGAGTACCGATGTGTACCATGCGCCTGAATATATATACGGTAATGTTCATCTCTTACCAAAAACAAGCCATTTATGGATATTATCAGGAAGTCCGTGCAGATCCAGTATAATCCCTTTTTCGCTCCACAAGGATCAAGATCAAATGCACGTTCATTCTCTTTCTGTCGAACGGAGATCTAGTTCTGACCTCTCAGTGACTAATGATCGAGTGAGACACAAATTGTTTAGTTCGGATCCTTCCGGTAAAAAAAAGGGGGGGATTCCTGCTTATTCAGGACCTGATCGAATCCTATCTAATGGCCATTGGAATTTCCTATACTTCCCCCCTCTCCACGAGAACTCTAATTTATTGGCGAAAAGGCGAAGAAATAGATTCATCATACCATTCCAATATGATCAAGAACGAGAGAAAGAACTAATGCCCCATTCTGGTATCTCGATTGAAATACCCGTAAATGGTATTTTACGAAGAAATAGTATTCTTGCTTATTTCGACGATCCACGATACAGAAGAAGCAGTTCGGGAATGACTAAATATGGGACCGTAGAGATGGAAGCAACCGTCAAAAAAGAGGATTTGATTGAATATCGAGAAGCAAAAGAATTTAGGTCGAAATACCAAACGAAGGTAGATCGATTTTTTTTCATTCCCGAGGAAGTGCATATCTTTCCCGGATCTTCGCCCATAATGGTACGGAACAATAGTATCATTGGAGTAGATACACGAATCGCTTTAAATACAAGAAGCCGAGTGGGTGGATTGGTCCGAGTGGAGAGAAAAAAAAAAAAGATTGAACTGAAAATCTTTTCTGGAGATATCCATTTTCCTGGAGAGACAGATAAGATATCCCGGCACAGCGGCATCTTGATATCACCAGGAACGGGAAAAAAAAATTCTAAGAAATCAAACCAATTGAAAAATTGGATCTATGTCCAGCGGATCACACCTACCAAGAAAAAGTATTTTGTTTTGGTTCGACCCGCAGTCATATATGAAATAGCTGATGGGATCAATTTATCAACGCTTTTCCCCCAGGATCTGTTGCAGGAAAGGGATAATGTGCAACTACAAGTTGTTAATTATCTCCTTTATAGAAATGGAAAACCAATTCAAGGAATTTCTCACACAACTATTCAATTAGTTCGGACTTGTTTAGTATTGAATTGGGAACAAGATCGAAATGGTTCTATAGAAGGGGTTCATGCTTCCTTTGTTGAAGTAAGGGCAAATGATCTGATTCGAGATTTTATCAAAATGGATTTGGCGAAGCCCCCCATTTCGTATATCGGAAAAAGGAATGATACGGCAGGTTCGGGGTTGATCCCCGATATTGGATCAGATCGCACCAATATCAATCCTTTGTCTTCCAAGGCGAAGATTCAATCACTTACCCAACATCAAGGAACTATTCGTACGTTTCTGAATAGAAATAAGGAATGCCAATCTTTTCGAATTTTGTCATCATCTGATTGTTCTCGAATTTGTCCAGTCAACGGTTCAAAATGTCACAAGGTGACAAAGGAACTAATTCCAATTAAAGGGAATCCTATGATTCCCATTAGGAATTCGTTAGGTCTCTTAGGGACTGTACCCAAAATCGAGAATTTTTATTCATCTTATCGTTTAAGAACTCATAATCCAATTTTGTTAAATAAATATTTGCCACTTGACGATTTAAAACAGATTTTCCAAGTACTTAAATACTATTTAATGGATGAAAATGAGAGAATTTATAACCTCGATCCGCGCAGTAACAGCGTTTTGAATCTATTGGATTTGAATTGGTGCTTCCTATGTCACGAGTATTGTGAGGAGACATTTACAATAATTAGCCTTGGACAGTTTCTTTCTGAAAATGTATGTATATCCAAATACGGACCGCACATAAAATCTGGCCAAGTTCTAATTGTTCATGTTGACTACTTAGTAATAAGATCCGCTCAGCCTCATTTGATCGCTCGAGGAGCAACCGTCCATGGCCATTATAGAAAAATCCTTTACGAGGGAGATACATTAGTTACATTTCTATATGAAAAATCGAGATCGGGTGATATAACGCAAGGTCTTCCAAAAGTCGAACAAGTGTTAGAAGTGCGTTCAATTGAGTCAATATCGATGAACTTAGAAAAGAGGATTGAAGGTTGGAATGAGCATATAAGAAGAATTCTTGGAATTCCGTGGGGATTCGTGATTGGCACTGAGCTAACCATAGCGCAAAGTCGTATCTCTTTGGTTAATAAGATCCAAAAGGTTTATCGATCCCAGGGGGTGCAGATCCAAAATAGGCATATAGAGATTATTGTACGTCAAATAACATCCAAAGTGTTGGTTTCAGAAGATGGAATGTCTAATGTTTTTTCACCAGGCGAGCTAATCGGATTCTTGCGGGCGGAACGAACAGTGCGTGCTTTGGAAGAAGCGATCTGTTACCGAGCCATCTTATTGGGAATAACGAAGGCATCTCTTAATACCCAAAGCTTCATATCTGAAGCGAGTTTTCAAGAAACCGCTCGGGTTTTAGCAAAAGCCGCTCTACGAGGCCGCATTGATTGGTTGAAAGGCCTGAAAGAGAACGTTGTTCTGGGGGGGATGATACCTGTTGGTACCGGATTCAAAGGATTAGTGCACCGTTCAAGGCAACACAACAACATTCCTTTGGAAATAAAAAAGAAGCATCTATTCGAGGGGGAAATGAGAGATATTTTGTTCCACTACAGAGAATTATTGGGTTCTTGCATCCCAAAGAATTTTCATGATACATCAGAACAACCATTTACGGGATTTCATAATCCCTAAGAGCAGATTCATTCTTTTCTTTTCCATTTTTTAATAACTATCTGGTCTTGGTCCGGTCATTTGATTTGGTAATAAGGATAATAATGAATAGAAAGGAATTAATGACTTGGGCCGTATATCAACGGCCCATCTCCGGTAGAAGGTTCCATCGGAACAATTATTTATTTCATGGTACCTCTTTTTTTTTTCAAAAAAAAAGAAAGGTGTGGGGAGAAATGACAAAAAGATATTGGAAGATCGATTTGGAAGAGATGATTAAGGCAGGAGTCCATTTGGGTCATGGTGCTAGGAAATGGAATCCTAGAATGGCACCTTACATCTCTGCAAATCGTAAAGGTATTCATATTACAAATCTTACTAGAACTGCTCGTTTTTTATCGGAAGCCTGCAATTTAGTTTTTGATGCAGCAAGTAGGGGAAAACACTTCTTAATAGTTGGTACAGAAAAGGAAGTAGCTAGTTCAGTAGCATCAGCTGCAATAAGGACTCGGTGTCATTATGTTAATAAAAAATGGATCGGTGGTATGTTAACGAATTGGTCTACTACAGAAAGGAGACTTTCTAAGTTCAGGGACTTGAGAGCGGAACAAAAGACGGGGAAACTCAACCGTCTCCCGAAAAAAGATGCAGCAATATTGAAGAGACAGTTATCTCACTTGCAAAGATATCTGGGTGGGATCAAATATATGACAAGGTTACCCGATATTGTCATCATCGTTGATCAGCAAAAAGAATATACGGCTCTTCGAGAATGTCTCATTTTAGGAATTCCAACGATTTGTTTAATCGATACAAATTGTGACCCAGATCTCGCAGATCTTTCGATTCCAGCCAACGATGATGCTAGAGCCTCAGTCCGATTGATTCTTAACAAATTAGTATCCGCAATTTGTAAGGGTCGTTCTAGTTCTATAAGAAATCGTTGATTAATAATAATAGGATAAGTCAATGCTTTTGGAACTCCATAAATTGATTGAATCGGTTACTATTCCTGAATCTCAAAAAAGAGACCAAAAGCACTGAGGATATTATCTAATTACTTAGTAAAATATACCATTAAAGTAGGCGAGCCGAGAAAGAGATGGTCGAATCAAAATAATTCCTTTTTATGTTCTATTTTTGTCAGAGAGCAATATGAATCTTCTACCATGTTCCATCAACACACTAAAAGAAGGGTTATACGATCTATCTGGTGTGGAAGTAGGCCAGCATTTCTATTGGCAACTAGGGGGTTTCCAAGTCCATGCCCAAGTACTTATCACTTCTTGGGTCGTAATTGCTATCTTACTAGGTTCAGTCAGTATAGCTGTTCGGAATCCACAAACCATTCCAACAGACAGTCAGAATTTCTTCGAATATGTCCTTGAATTCATTCGAGACTTGAGCAAAACCCAGATTGGAGAAGAATATGGTCCTTGGGTTCCCTTTATTGGAACTATGTTCCTATTTATTTTTGTTTCTAACTGGTCAGGTGCTCTTTTACCTCGGAAAATTATACAGTTACCTCATGGGGAGTTAGCTGCGCCGACGAATGATATAAATACTACTGTTGCTTTAGCTTTACCCACGTCAGTGGCATATTTCTATGCGGGTCTTACCAAAAAAGGATTGAGTTATTTCGGTAAATACATTCAACCAACTCCAATACTTTTACCAATTAACATCCTAGAAGATTTCACAAAACCTTTATCGCTTAGTTTTCGACTTTTCGGGAATATATTGGCTGATGAATTAGTAGTTGTTGTTCTTGTTTCTTTAGTACCTTCAGTAGTTCCTATACCTGTTATGTTCCTTGGATTATTCACAAGCGGGATTCAAGCTCTTATTTTTGCAACTTTAGCCGCGGCTTATATAGGCGAATCCATGGAAGGTCATCATTGACTAGTTTATCCCAACCCGTGGGGGGCTCAAGAGAATTTACTTGGGAACATAATATATACAAATACGTTATATATGGTCTGGAGTAAGAGCAAACAAAAAGGGTGTCCGATATTAGGGAATTGTCAAAATCTAAAAAAGGGGAAGGAAAGAGGTCTAATCTAAAAGATCTTTTTACTAGGATTCCTGCTTGGTCCATTTATTCATACCTCTCCAATCAATATTCTATTTATATTTGTTCAGTCAATGACGATTCTTAATTGGAATAAGAAACGAATTTTTATGTTTATCTGTTTCCGGCGTACGACTAAACAAACAAAAAAAGAAAAACTGATAGAATCATTTCCATTTCATTTGATTTCATTCAATTCAACAATTGATCCAATTGTCATTCAATTGGATCAATCCAATCTTGATATGGATACGTAATGATTTTGAGGCTGATGAATCCGTCCGTTTCTATCCATGCGGATAATGATAAGGAGAAGAGTTTACAAACAAATAAGATTCATCAAAAAGTCGGTTAGAGAGAGATATATGTAATGGCTATAAGCCAGTCCTGTGTATGTTTCGAAGAATCATTTTAGAATCCGATTCAATATAAGATCGGATGGTTTACTTTATAGACAAAACGTATGTATATGTAATATTAGATATTCACCAGTTCGATATATATGGACTATCCATATATTACATCCCACTGAATTTCGATAGATTTTCATCTAAGTCCTTCCGTTTCATCTGTGACTGTGGATTGAATGAATAAACAGATGAAGTCAAGCATATAGAAAGAAGATAAATAGCGAACAATTGAAAGAATAGTTCGGAACAAGGAAACGGAAGGACTAGAACCATATGGGTTTCCAAAAATTCCACGGATAGGAACTAAAAACAAGATATCGAAGTAGTTCTAATGATTCAGAATATTATTACTTGAATTCGGAATTCTTAGTTACTTCGACCGTATGGATCCTTGTAATGGAATTCTTAACTAATAATTCATTGGTTGATTGTATCATTAACCATTTCCTTATTTTTGTGCGAGGAATTTATCATGAATCCACTGATTTCTGCCGCTTCCGTTATTGCTGCTGGATTGGCCGTAGGGCTTGCTTCTATTGGACCTGGAGTTGGTCAAGGCACTGCCGCGGGCCAAGCTGTAGAAGGTATCGCGAGACAACCGGAAGCAGAGGGTAAAATACGAGGTACCTTATTGCTTAGTCTGGCTTTTATGGAAGCTTTAACTATTTACGGACTGGTTGTGGCATTAGCGCTTTTATTTGCGAATCCTTTTGTTTAATCCATTTTATAAATAGAAAACGTGATAAATACGTGTTTTCTTTCTTATTTTATTGCCGTCGACTTGCCACTTACTTCTTCGAATTCTATCACGACTTCATTCCCACAATTAATTCTTCGTTGAGACAATCCTCCGTGGAAGGGCTTAGTTGAAGATGAGGAAGAGGAATTAGTAGATCCACTCGCTTTCTTACCTCCTGTCCTTAATTTAAGGAAACCCAGTTTCTTTTGACTTTAAACTGGGACCTAATAAGTATTTTTGGGGGAACTTCAATTGAAAATAAAGAAATCCATTTTGAAATTTGAAAAGAAGTTAAAATGAAATTTCTAATATATTTAGGAAAAAAAAAAATAAGTTAAAAATAAGGGGACGAAGTGATACAAAAAAAACTCTGTTCGATTTTGTTAGTTCCATCTATAAGAGGAGAACATATGAAAAATGTAACCGATTCTTTCGTTTCCTTGGGTTACTGGCCATCCGCCGGGAGTTTCGGGTTTAATACCGATATTTTAGCAACAAATCTAATAAATCTAAGTGTAGTAGTCGGTGTATTGATCTTTTTTGGAAAGGGAGTGTGTGCGAGTTGTGTATTTCAAAAATAGGCTGGATCCAACCGGCTGCACCTTTCTTTGTTTGTATATATATACATAATGTGATTTTATCAATAATCAAATAGGAAAGAAAGGTGCACGATCTCGACGAATTACTTCTGAATAAATTAAGAAATCATATGTAAGAACCATAGCATTTCGTAATTCATCGGTAAATCAACCTTGATTCTCTATCAACCAATAAAATGGGACCATTAACATGGTTAAAGCTAAACCGCCTGAAGTTCAGGCACAAGATGGTACTCTTTCTACCACACGTTAGTAAATAGATGGTTTCAAAATAAATAGTTGGCAATTTATCCGATATAGAACGCTCATATCGATAAAATGATTTGACCCATTTACTGGAAAAGAAAGGCGTCTCACCCCTTTTTCTATTCAATACTGAATCGACGACCTATGTATAATAAGAAAAATTTTTTGGATTTGAAAAAAAAAAAGAAACAACTTTGCTGACAATGACAGATTTTTGTCTGGTCGGAAGAGTCCTCTGAATATTCTGGTCTTGTATCAATTTCGATATCTTGCAATACGAACAGAAAAGAGAAGGTAGGCTCATCCCATTAAAAAATAGGGGAATGCCCCATAACATAAGTAACTGAGCGTGAGAGCCAAATGAATCGAAAGATTCATGTTTGGTTCGGGAAGAGATCATGGAAGTAAAGTTGTGAAATAAATGGGAAGATAATCTACTTTCATTAACTGATTTATTAGATAATCGAAAACAGAGGATCTTGAGTACTATTCAAAATTCAGAAGAACTACGTGGAGGAGCTATTGAGCAGCTCGAAAAAGCCCGGGCTCGCTTACGGAAAGCGGAAATGGAAGCAGATGAGTATCGAGGGAATGGATACTCTGAAATAGAACGAGAAAAACAGAATTTGATTAATGCTACTTCTGAGAATTTGGAACAATTAGAAAATTACAAAAACGAAACTATTCATTTTGAACAACAAAGAGCAATTAATCAGGTCCGACAGCGAGTTTTCCAACAAGCCTTACAAGGAGCTCTAGGAACTCTGAATAGTCGTTTGAACAGCGAGTTACATTTACGCACCATCAGTGCTAATATTGACATGCTCGGGGCCATGAAAGAAATAACCGATTAGCCCTTCTACTTCTACTGCTGTAGGCATTATTTTTTTTCCGAAAAAGAATTAAGAGACACTAATGGCAACCATTCGAGCCGACGAAATTAGTAATATTATCCGCGAACGTATTGAACAATATAATAGAGAAGTCACGATTGTGAATACCGGCACCGTACTTCAAGTAGGCGATGGCATTGC